TTATTTCTCCTTAAAGTAAAAAGGCAATATATAATAGATTTAACTAATTAATATAAATTAGTTCTTATCAGTTAAATTCTCTAAATTTTTAGGAATAACCTTAATGATAATTATAACATACTTTTATTTTTAATTTACAATCAATTTATTTATTTAACTAATAACTTTTTAGAATATTTTAATTATAAGTTGATCCTGTTTTTATTTGTTTAAATTCAGTCTTAATTTATTTATAATAAAAATATAGAAGTAATTTATGTTATAAAATTAATTGATTAAATTTAATCATGAATCAATCAAATAAAACTTTAAATAATAATATAACCAAATTGGTAAACCAACCTTATAAATATGGTTTTTCAACAACAATTGAGAAAGATATAATTGAAAAAGGTTTAAATGAAAAAGTTATACGCTTATTATCGAAAAAAAAAAATGAACCAAAATTTCTATTAGATTTTCGTTTAAAAGCGTATAAAAAATGGAAAGAAATAGATTGCCCTGAATGGGCTCAGTTAAAATTTTCGGAAATTGATTATCAAGATATCGTTTACTATTCAGCACCGAAAGTTAAAAAGAAGTTAAATAGTCTTGATGAAGTTGATCCTGAGTTATTAGAGACATTCAATAAATTAGGTATTTCCTTAGGTGAACAAAAACGACTAACAAATGTTGCTGTAGATGCAGTCTTTGATAGTGTATCGATTGCAACAACGTTTAAAGAAGAATTAGCAGAATATGGAGTTATTTTTTCTTCTATTTCAGAAGCTATTAATGATTATAGTAAACTTATTGAAAAGTATTTAGGGACTATTGTTCCAATTGGTGATAATTATTTTTCAGCGTTAAACTCTGCGGTTTTCACGGATGGGTCTTTTTGTTATATACCAAAAGATGTTATTTGTCCTTTAGATTTATCAACTTATTTTAGGATAAACGATCAAAACTCTGGGCAATTTGAGCGAACATTAATTATAGCAGAGGAAAATAGTAAAGTAAGTTATTTAGAAGGATGTACGGCTCCTCAATACGATAATAATCAATTACATGCTGCAATTGTAGAATTAATTGCTTTAAAAAATGCAACAATAAAATATTCTACAGTTCAAAATTGGTATTCTGGAGATCAAAAAGGGCAAGGTGGTGTATATAACTTTGTAACAAAACGGGGACTATGTGCCGGTGATTTTTCTAAGATTTCGTGGACTCAAGTTGAAACTGGTTCTTCAATAACATGGAAATATCCTAGTTGCGTGTTAGTAGGTGAGAGTGCACAAGGAGAATTTTATTCAGTTGCTTTGACAAATAATTATCAACAAGCTGATACTGGTACAAAAATGATCCATATAGGAAGAAATACTCGTAGCCGTATAGTCTCTAAAGGTATTTCTGCAGGAAATTCAAAAAATACCTATAGAGGATTCGTTAATGTTAATAAAAAAGCAATTGGGGCACGAAATTATTCTCAGTGTGATTCACTCTTAATTGGAAATTTATCAAATTCGAATACATTCCCATTTATCTCTGTTCAAAATTGTACAACAAAAATTGAACATGAAGCCTCTACATCTAAAATTGGTGAAGAACAAATATTTTATTTTTTACAACGCGGAATTTCCATTGAAAAGGGCGTTGAATTAATGATTAGCGGTTTCTGTCGTGAAGTTTTTACAGAATTACCTTTAGAATTTGCTTCTGAAGCAGATCGTTTATTAAGTTTAAAATTAGAAGGAAGTGTAGGATAATGACATTAGATTCACCTATTTTAGAAATTAAAAATTTAAGAGCTTGTATAGATAATAATGAAATCTTAAAAAATTTAAATTTGACAATAAATCGTGGAGAAATCCACGCAATAATGGGCCCAAATGGGTCAGGTAAAAGTACATTTTCTAAAATTATTGCAGGTCACCCGGCTTATCAAGTTTTAGATGGTGACATTCTTTTCAAAGGCTCAAGTATTTTAGATTTAGATCCTGAAAAACGATCACACCTGGGTATATTTTTAGCA